CAAATTCCATCCCCAAAAACCATATTTTGACTGAGCTTCAACTATATCAACTGTACTTGAACTGTTAGATAATCATAGTCGATGATAACATCACTGTTCCCGTCGCTATTACAGAACCGTACATGAGATTTTCACCTCATACGGCTCCTCATAGGTCAAAAACAAATCTAAGGACCTTTCAACATTATTTATCTTGATGTGTTTGTAGGATCGATAGAGAATCAAACCCTTATCCTAAGGCCTAGAATTAGACCAATGGAATTCTGTCTGCTAGATTTATAATAAAAAAGTGCTTCTGAATTCATCTCATCTTTTAAGAATTTTCATTTTTCTTTGTTGATTAATAACTTTAGCCTTGAATAAAAAAAACTTTTTAGAGAAATATCACATAGATATTTCAACCGATCATTTTTCGATTACGAAAAAGAATTAGACATTGCATTACATAACAAAAATTGTATTTCTCTAAATAAAATCGAAATAGTTATGAATAAAAAAAAAGGTCTCTTTTTGCAATTCTAGTCTTTAGAGTTTATTTCGTTCCTATTCTCCTTTCTCAGAAAAAGGGACATTACCCAAAGTAAAAGATTTCTTCGTTCTTGATAGTTATTTACTTAATTGGTGGATAGGAACATACTCTGGATCGAAATCGCGGGGAGTACTTCTTAATCATTTCTACCAACTTAAAGCCCCAACTCGAATTACTTTTCTATAAAGAAATATCCTGGTGGATAATTTACAGAATCTCCATTACTAATCCTTTGTGTATCTTGGTCTTCCTAAGCATCCACTCATTTTTTTGGAATCTCTCAGTAGGGTAATACATCTATGGTAATAGATAGTAAAAACCCCATACAGTTGATCTTTTGAACCCGCTTCAAGCCATGATGACTAATCAACTAATCTTGGGGTAAGCAGTCGAGACTGTTTATGTTTACTTTCACTTAATTCTTGTACATAGAAAATGAGATTGAATTCCTTTAACAGCAAATTTTGAAGCCGTTTTATTTCACTCATATAACTATCTCGTTTAGTTCCCAATGAATGAATAAAAAAACAATAAATATTCAACTCATTTAACTTTCTTGCTAGAAAGAAAAGCAATAGGGGAAATTTTATGTCTCAACGAATCACACGTAGAGATATTGATAATACACATAGAGTTAATGGTATTTCATAACTAATTGATTGAGCGGCAGCCCTTAATCCACCTAAAAAGGAATATTTATTATTTGATCCATATCCCGACATAAGAAGTCCAACGGGAGCAAGACTTGAAACGGCGATCCATAAAAAAACACCAATACTAAGATCGGCTAGAATAAAGCGATAGCTAAAAGGAATTACTGAATAACTTAGTAAAATAGATATGACTGCTATGGAGGGACCGATACTGAATAAACGAGTATCTCCTCTAGATGGAAGAAGATTCTCTTTGAAAAGTAGTTTTGTACCATCTGCTAGAGCTTGAAGAATTCCCAAAGGCCCGGCGTATTCGGGTCCAATGCGTTGTTGTATCCCGGCAGAGATTTCTCTTTCTAGCCAAACAATTACTAATACACCTAGTGTGATTCCTAATACAAGAGTGAAAATAGGGACAAGCATCCATATGATCCCATAGACTTCTTTTAAGGATTCCAATCTGGAAAAAGAATTGATAGCTTGTATTTCTGTTGTATTAATTATCATTTCAACGATCAACTTCTCCCATAATGATATCTATGCTACCTAGTATCGTCATAATATCAGCCAATTTCATTCTTTTAACTAACTGAGGAAGAATTTGCAAGTTGATAAAACCCGGTGGTCGAATTTTCCATCTCCAAGGAAAAACACTCTGATCTCCTATCAGAAAAATTCCCAATTCTCCTTTTGGTGCTTCGACTCTTACATAAAGTTCTTGCTTCGACAATTCAAAAGTTGGAGAAGGTTTTTTACTAATAAATCGATAGTCAAAATCATTCCACTCAGGGTCTTTTATTCTATCAAAGCGTCGGATTTCTAAATTCTCGTAGGGTCCCCCTGGAATTCCTTCCAGAGCCTGTTGGATAATTTTTATGGATTCTTTCATTTCACTGATTCGTACTAAATACCGAGCTAATGAATCCCCTTCTTTTTGCCATTGAATCTCCCAATCAAATTCGTCGTAACACTCATAACGATCAACTTTACGAAGATCCCATTGTATTCCGGAAGCTCGTAGCATTGGCCCTGATAAACCCCAATTTAGTGCTTCTTCTGCGCCAATAATGCCTACGCCTTCAACTCGTTCTAAAAAAATGGGATTCCGTGTAATAAGCTGTTGATATTCAGCAACTCCTGTTAAAAAATAATCGCAAAAATCCAAACATTTATCTATCCAGCCATGAGGTAGATCAGCAGCGACTCCTCCGATACGAAAATAATTATGCATCATGCGCATACCGGTAGCAGCTTCGAATAGGTCATATATCAATTCTCGTTCTCGAAAAATATAGAAGAAAGGGGTCTGTGCCCCAATATCTGCCATAAAAGGGCCAAGCCATAACAAATGAGAAGCGATACGACTCAACTCCAACATAATAGCTCTGATATAGCTAGCCCTTTTAGGTACTTGAATATTTCCTAGCTGTTCGGGTCCATTTATGGTTATTGCTTCTGTGAACATAGTAGCTAAATAATCCCAACGCGTTACATAAGGCAAATATTGTATAATTGTTCGATTTTCCGCAATTTTCTCCATCCCTCTATGTAAATAACCCAATATTGGTTCACAGTCAATAACATCTTCACCATCGAGAGTAACAATCAGTCGAAGAACACCATGCATTGATGGGTGGTGGGGGCCCATATTGACTATCATGAGGTCTTTTCTTGTAGTTGGTGCAATCATAAGTTTTTTCCCGAGTCATTCTTCCATGCATTGCTGAAAGTAAAAAGAAGTTCATCAAAATGTAAACGACTAAGCTCAAATGGTATCATGCTTCAAATTAACCAGTTTTTATCTCTCGAATATCCAACTCACCAATTAATTCTTTATAGCGTCCTCTATTTTTTTTTGACAAATAAGCCAGCAGTCGTTGACGTTTTCCCAAAATTTTTCGCAAACCTCTCTGAGATGAAAAATCTTTTTTGTGCAATTCCAAATGTGAAGTAAGTCTCCTTATCTTAGTGGTGAAACTGAATACTTGAAATTCAATAGACCCTCTGTTTTCTTCGTTTTCTTTTTGAGAAATAACCGAAATGAATGAATTTTTGACCATAAAAAAAATTCTCCTTGCCCTTTTTACAGATATGGATTTTACCGATCAGTAATAATAATGCCATTAATTTGAATGTGGTAGATACAATAATCTAATCCGAATTTCTTTATGAACTGCTAATTTTCTGAATTCAAATCAATCAATCCACTTTCAAATTGGATTTAGATAGGAATAGAAAAGGATTGGTACATTTTCGCATTGAAGAATTTAGACCTAAAATGAAGAAGGTTCTGTTGATTCATTTCGAGATCTAATTGAGACATTATCCAATTTCATATTGGATACTAGAATGAAATGTGAGACAAGACATGTGATCTGTGTATTTGTGTTCCGATACCCTATATATAATATAGGGTATCGGATATATAGAAAAAAAGTGTATTATCAACGAATTTTCAATCGTGGATAAAGATGTATTCTTAACATACTGAAACGACTGCCATTATTGGTATCAAACCAATAACGATTCATACAAGCTAAATCTTCTAATCGATAATTAGGCCAAAGAAATAGCTTTAATTTCATTAATTTTAATTTCTTTTTCTCTCTATCAAGATGGTTATTATCATGTGAAACTTGGCTGCTGTTTTTTACGTTCTTTGCGTTCCAAAATACTCGATTTCTATCTACATCATTTCTATTCTTTGAATTCAAACAAATTAGAATTCTCAATTTTCTACGATGTCTAAACGAGAAAATATTTTCAGGAACAAGCAAATCAAAATGATTTTTGTCTCTATTTCCACTTATTCTGTCATGTGCTGAAATAGCTTCATCAAAATTATTCTTAGAAACATATCTTTGCTTTTGGTATTTTTGATTAGTTTGGTGCTTCCTCTTATGAACCAACGAAATACCTATGGTTTGATACATAATAAATTGTCCATCTTTTGGGACAGACAGACGAATGGGTTCTATAATCAACATTCCTTCGTTTAGCAATTCTGAAACAAATAAATCCGTTTGAACCAGCATGATATCCAAACTCATTTCTTCCTTGTGAAGCGAGTACATAATAATTTTTCTTGGATCTGTCAGTCTAAGCAGGAGAGAATATGTCTGGATATTATTCATGATTCTGTCATCCAAAGTATAGGTAGTGTCCACTTGAAAAAGCAAATAACGTTTCATGAATAAATCTAGTTCTGATTCTATGCTGCTTTGTTTCTTTTTCTTTTTTTTCATGTTTGATTTTGCAGAATTTTCTTCAATATCTTTTTCTTGTTCAATATCTTTTTCTTGTGAGAGAACGGATTCAAGATCTCCTAGGCTTGTGGTTTCTTTTTCTTCTTGATTTCGATGCTCTTTATTCGATGCTATCAAAAAACTTCCCTTTTCCTTGTCTTTTTCCTTGTCTTTTTCCTTGTCATTGATCTTTTTCTTTTCAGTACTACTACTATTTAAATTTGTATTCAAATTTAAAAGAAGTAATTTGCTTGGTATAAACCAAGGTTTCGTTTTATTATATGCATTAGAAAGTAACACCAATTCTGGGAAGAACCAAAGTTCCCGATTCGATAAAAGATCTTTTTTATGAATTATTTCAGAATTATTAGTACGAATTTGAGTCTTTTGATTCCTATTGGTATCGATCGTGATCCAGGCCTCAATATCGGCTTTTTGTCTAAGAGAAAGATTGATAATTTTGCAATCAAAATATTTTCTATCGGCTGTTTTTTCTATATATCGAATATCGACCTTTCCTAGATAATTATTAATAGGGATGTTCCTCAGCATATCAAAAAGGGTTTCTTTAGCCGTTTTATAAGAAATCTTTTGGTTCATATTTCCTTGAAATGGAGATCTATAAAAAAAGCATTCCCCTTTTTTTTCATAATTAAGAAATTGATATGATAAAAGATCATATCTATAGTTTTTTTGAAAATTATTTTTTTGATTAGATAATAAATATACTCCAATTTGTTTTTGTTTTTTTGAATCAATTAATTGGTCTTGTGAATTCCATTTGCTAAAATTTTCCTTTTTAGCTATACGACTCTGATGAACTGTATTTCGCCATTTTTCTGGTATTAATCTAGACCATCTGATCTGAGATAAATCGTATTGATAACAGCCTCTTAACCAGTTTTTCCAGTGATTCATTTCATAACTCGGACGTTTCTTATCCTCCAATTTCGAATGAACCATTCCTTGTGTTTCAAAAGACGCCTTTATTTCAGACTTAATAAAAAAGGGGATTCCTTGATATTGAAGAACAGATCTTAATTTATACGAGTTACTAACTTGGATTTGTGATAATATGTAAAATACATATGCTTGTGACACGTAGGATAAGTCATAAAAAATATGTGAATTTGGTTCACTATCCCTAATATTATCAAGATTCTCAAGTGACTTTGTTATAGTCGAACTAAACGGAATTGAATTTTTCTGTTTTTTTTTTTTCTTGTTTTGTTTCATTATTAGAAATGGATTTTTTTTTGTTGATTCAAGAAAAAGTTCTGTAGTCATTCTGGGAATATTCATGATAGATAAAAAGATATCTGTGTATATTCTTTTAATAAATAATTTAAAAAAGATGGGTAATTTAGCGATTAATCGAGCATTTCTTCTTTTTAATATTTGCCATTTTTCGAATCTTTTAGCATTATAACTTGTTTTGTTAGGAATAAGATTATTTATTCTTGGATTTTTCTCTTTTGTGAGTCTTTCTAGTTGATTTCGAATTGTACTTGTTCTATCAGTGAGATCCTTGATTTTTTTTTCTGTCATTGAAGAATTTTTCCAACTCTCAGATGTAATTTGATTAAATGATTCGTGAATTCTCTGATTGCTGATTAGGGAATCTTTTTGTTCTTTAATTTCACTCGATTCATATAGTTCTACTTCTCTTAATCGAAATAATCCAATTGGATTTACTTTTGAAAGTTGTTGAAATAATTTTGTTTTTCCTTTGAAAACTCGAAAATACTTCTTTTGGAATTTTTTTTTTAATTTTAAAATTTGTTTTGGGAGTTCCTTTAAAATGGGTTTAAAAAAGGAAGGTGTCTTTCGGGGAGGACCAAAAGGAACTGCAGTTTCCAGTCCGGAAACTGTTAAAAAAGAAAAATCATCTTTTTCGTTGTTGTTTTCCATTAGATCTTGCTGAGAGGAGGGTCGTTTCAATTTGTGCCAAGGTTTCAAACGGAAAGGAAATAAGATTTTTATCTGAAGACCGTCGGTCAGCCAATCTTTCGGAAATTCTGTTTCGGATAATGGAACACCGGTATAGATACATTTAATATGCATCTCTTTCTTCCATTCCTGGAAATCCTCAGACCATTCAGGACGTTGCAATAGCAGTATACGGGCAATATTTTTCGCAATTATCAATGAAGGAAGTAGAATATGTTTTCTAAAAAAAGATTGAGTTAATAACATGAAACTTCTTATTGCTTGCCCATATTCAATGTTATCCCAGCCCTCTAATACCTGCATTTCCTCATCCTCCCTTCTTATCTTAATCTCGGCTTGTTCGGTTAGTTCCTCTTCTAGTTTATCTATTTCTTTTGCATCGTTTACCATTTTTATGTGCTGTTTTATAAGTCTAGAATCGAAAATATTCCCTGTCTCCACCAAATTTTTTAAATTTAAAATTCCTTTAATCAACTGGGAGATATAAATCTCTAGCATATCTACATCTATAAATATAGATAAAAAATAATGAATAAATTTTTTTACTTTGTCGGAAAAAAGAGGGGAATTTATATATGGTTGATACACTCTCTCAATCGATACTTTACGCCGTTGAGTCCGCATAGAACCTTTGATTATATCTCGATCAAAGTCGCCGCCGTATGTATAACGCATCAAAGCCACTTCTTCTGCTTCCTCGGACGTATCAGCATTTATAATACTAGGATCCATATGCTCCTCGGTAGAAGTAAAAATGACTATACGCTTGGCTTCTTTTGAACGAATTTCATGATCTTCTGGTGCCTCGTCCTCATATTCTTCTGATTCTTGTTCTAACTCGGTGATTAATTTGTATGACCATCGAGGGATTTTTTTACTCATTTCTTTTAGTCTAATCAATTTTAGACTAATTTGTTCATCATTTAGATTGTCGGATCCTGATTCTCTAACAAATTTATTGATCAAAGTTAAGAAATCCAAAATTTCTGTTGATAATGGTTTTTGATTTTTCTCAAATCTCTTTATTTTCTGTTCAAATTTGTGGTAATCAGTATCCGGAAGAAGTAGACCATGAATCCGATTTATACCAAATTTCTCTATGAAATTTTTTAGCAAAGTTTTT